TGGTGATATGCTAGGGGAAAAAAGGTGAATGCACGATATACATAGGGTGGGCAGGGTGTACATTCTCTCCCGTGCACGGGAGAGAAAAAAAGGTTTTGGCAAATGCCAAGAGGTAGTTTAATATAAAAATTCTGGTTTTGGGGGCCGGAGATGAAGGTTTGGGTCCTTCTCTTTTGATATTCTAGGAAGATTTGTGGTCTTCAATCTTTGGTTTACAAGTCCAATGCTTTGTAAGTTAAGCTACTAGAATGTTTTTAGTTTAATATCTTGTTTTCAATTAGTCCTATGAGGGGTATGAGTGTTAATAGGATTGTGAAGTAGAGGATGGAGGCAATTTGACCGATAGTGATGAATGGGTTTTCGACTGGTTGACCCCCAATTCATGTAAGGATTAGTAAGTCAGCGATTAGGCATCAGAAAAGGATTTGGGTTAGTGGTCGGAATAGGGCTGTGCGCTGTTTTGATGTGTGTAGGGTTGGTATTGCAAATAGTACAAGGATGGAGAGTAGTAGGGCTAGTACGCCTCCTAGTTTGTTTGGAATGGATCGAAGGATTGCGTAGGCGAATAGAAAATATCATTCTGGTTTGATATGTGGAGGAGTGGATAAGGGGTTGGCTGGGATGAAGTTGTCTGGGTCAGTGAGGAGATTTGGTGAGAATAGTGTTAGGCTTAGTAGTAGGGTTAGTATTAGAACAAGGCCTAGTAGGTCTTTGTATGAGAAGTATGGGTGGAATGGGATTTTGTCAGTATTTGAGTTTAGTCCTGTGGGGTTGTTTGATCCAGTTTCGTGGAGGAATAGTAGATGTACGGCTGCTAGGCCGGCGATGGTGAATGGGAGTAGGAAGTGGAATGTGAAGAATCGGGTTAAGGTAGCGTTGTCTACTGAAAATCCGCCCCAGATTCATTGTACTAGGGTGTTGCCGATATAGGGGATGGCTGAGAGTAGGTTGGTAATGACGGTGGCGCCCCAGAATGATATTTGGCCTCATGGTAAGACATAGCCCACGAATGCGGTGGCTATGGTCAGAAATAGAAGGATGATTCCTGTGTTCCAGGTTTCTTTGTATAAGTATGAGCTGTAGTAGAGGCCTCGGCCGATGTGGAGGTAGATGCATATAAAGAAGACGGAGGCTCCGTTAGCGTGTATATTACGAATGAGTCATCCGTATTGGACGTCTCGGGTGATATGGGCTACTGATGAGAATGCTAGTGAAATATCTGGTGAGTAGTGTATGGCTAGGAAGATTCCTGTGGTGATTTGTAGGATTAGGCAGGCGCCCAGGAGGGATCCGAAGTTTCATCAAGCAGAGATGTTGGAGGGGCTTGGGAGGTCGATAAATGAGTTGTTGATGATTTTTATTATTGGGTGGGTTTTTCGTAAATTTTTAACCATTAAATGTTCTTGTAGTTGATTACAACGGTGGTTTTTCAAATCATAGGTCTTGGTTAAAATCCGGGTGAGAATGATGATGTACTTTATGTTTTTGTTTGGGTTTTGTTTTGTGTTTTGAATGGTTGGTGTCTCTTGTAATCCATCTCCTTATTATGGGGTGGTGAGTTTGGTCTTTGGTGCTTTTTCTGGGTGTGTGGTGTTGGTTAGTGTAGGGGGGTCTTTTGTTTCTTTAGTTTTATTTTTAATTTATTTGGGTGGAATGTTAGTTATTTTCGCGTATTCGTCTGCGTTGGTGGGGGAGTCTTACTCGGCAGGGTGAATGAGTTTGGAGGGAATGTTATATGGGGTGTATTATTTTCTTATGGTTTTGGGTCTTGTTGGAGTGAGTCTTATTTCATGGAGTGTTGAGGGAGTAGGTAGTGACACTGTGGATGGTGACGGGTTTTATGTTGTTCGTTCAGATTTTAGCGGGTTTCCGTGGCTTTATCATATTGGTTGCGGTTTGCTTTTGATTGCTGGCTGGGCGTTATTGTTAACGTTGTTTGTTGTGTTGGAGTTGGTTCGTGGGTTGTCTCGCGGAGTGCTTCGTGCTATTAGGTTAGGATGATTAGGAGTGTGATTGACAGGATGAATGAGGTTATGTAGATTTTGATAAGACCCTTTTGTGATGTGATTAGTGTAATGGGAGAGATTTGGGATTTGGTTAAGCCTTTTGGGCCAATATTTTCGTATCAGGTTAGGTCTATTAGGTGGGTTGCGGTGTTTTGACTGAATTTTAGGTTGAGTGTTGGGAGTAGACGGTGGAAGAGGGTGTTGAAATAGGCCAGTGAGTTGGAGAATTTTTGGATGTTTGATGGTTTTGAGGGTATTTTGTTGGTTATTGTAGTTAGTTCCATGGATAGTAGTAGGCCTAAGGCTGTTATTGTTAGTGCTGCGATTTTAATGTACAGTGGTATTGTTATTGGTAGGGTTTTTAGTGGTACAATGTTTAATGAAATAATTAGTCCGGCGATGATGCTACCAACAGCGAGTCGAGTAATTGGGTTAGTGATTGTTGGGTTGTTTTCGTTTAGCAGGGTTGTGGGAGGGTATCGGGGGTGTCCTGTTTGCACTAAGATTGTGATGCGCAGACTGTAGATTGTGGTAAGTGAGGTTGCGATTAGTGTTAGGAGTAGGGCTCAGGCGTTTAAATAGGATGTGTTTATAGTTTCGATGATGGTGTCTTTAGAGTAAAATCCGGTTAGGAATGGCATGCCTGTAAGTGCTATGTTTCCGATGGTCAAGCATGAAGAGGTGATTGGTAGAGATTTGTGTAGTCCTCCTATTTTTCGGATGTCTTGTTCGTCGTTTAGGTTGTGGATGATGGAGCCAGAGCATAGGAATAGCATGGCTTTGAAGAAGGCATGTATAGAGATATGTAGGAAGGCTAGTTGTGGTTGGTTTAGGCCGATGGTTACTATTATGAGGCCGAGTTGGCTTGATGTGGAGAAGGCAATGATTTTTTTGATATCGTTTTGGGTGATGGCACAGAATGCTGAAAATAGGGTGGTGATGGCCCCTAAACATAGGCAGGTTGATAGGGCTAAATTATTGGTGGCTAGGATAGGATGTATTCGGATGAGTAGGAAGATGCCGGCTACAACTATTGTGCTGGAGTGTAGTAGTGCTGAGACTGGGGTTGGGCCTTCTATAGCTGCTGGGAGTCATGGGTGAAGACCAAATTGGGCGGATTTTCCTATTGCAGCTAATGTGAGGCCTAGGAGTGGGAGTAGTGGTGTTTGGTTGGGGTTAGCGAAGATTTGTTGAAGCTCTCAGGTGTTTATGTTTGTTGCTAGTCATGCCATGCTAAGAATTAGTCCAATATCTCCTGTGCGGTTGTAGATGATAGCTTGTAGGGCTGATGAGTTTGCCTCGGTTCGCCCTCGTCATCATCCAATAAGGAGGAAGGATATAATTCCTACCCCTTCTCAGCCAATAAAGAGTTGTAGTATGTTGTTAGCTGTTACTAGGATTATTATGGCTACTAGAAAGATTAGTAGGTACTTGAAGAATTTTGTGATATGGGGGTCTGTAGATATATATCAGTGGGTAAATTCCAAGATTGATCATGTGACAAATAGGGCGATCGGGATGAATATGATGGAGTATTGGTCGAGTTTAAAGTTTATGTTGATGTTGAGTGTGAACATGTTTGATCAATGAAGGCTAGTGATGATAGATTCAATGTTTAGGTAGGTAAGGATAATTAATGGAATTAGGGCGGTGAAGAATGCAGTTTTTACAGTTGTCTTTGTTTTTATGATTGTTCAGTCTTTGGTGGTTTTTGTGGTAGGTGTGATTAGGGGTAGGGTGAGAATGAGTAGTGCTATGAGGAAGGAGGAGTTTATTATAAGTGGGGTCATTACTTTTACTTGGAGTTGCACCAAGGGTTTATGGCTTCTAAAACCAGTGGATTAACTTCTATCCTTTAAAAGTGAGGGAGCTGGGGCAGTTAACCTCAGATATAGGAGTTAGCAGTTCTTATCGTGTATCACCTCTCTCGGTTTATAAGGAGGGTTGAACTCCTGTTTTTAGAGCCACAGTCTAATGTTTTTTTTAAACTATATTAACGGGGGCGGGGGGCTATGTACCTTGAATTAGCTCTGGTTTTATCATTAGTAGTATTATTGGAAGGATGTGGAGCATTATGAGTAGGTGTTCTCGTGTATGGGTTGGGGGGATTGTTTTTGCGTACGAGGGGGTTTCGCCTCATTGTGTTGTGACTAGTATATATAGAGTGTAGATGGCTGTAATTAGGGTTCCAAGTCCTGTTATTAGGATTGTAGTGTCTGATCAGTTAAACAGTGAGGCAATAATAGTTAGTTCTCCTATCAGGTTAATAGTTGGGGGGAGGGCTATGTTGGTTAGGCTGGCTGAGAGTCATCATAGCCCCATTAGGGGAAGTAATAGTTGCATGTTTCGGGCTAGGAGGAGCGTTCGGCTGTTAGTTCGTTCATAGTTTGTGTTGGCTAGGCAGAAGAGTATTGATGATGTTAGGCCGTGGGCGATTATGAGTGTAATAGCGCCTGTGCATGCCCATTCAGTTCGTGTTAGTGTTGCAGCAATGACTAGGCCTATGTGTCCTACGGATGAGTAGGCGATTAGCGATTTTAGGTCGGTTTGGCAGAGACAGACAAACCCGGTTATGATTACTCCCCATAATGCTAATATTATGAATGGGTAGGATGGCGTTTTTAATGGGGGAGCTAGTATTATTGATATCCGGATAATGCCATATCCTCCTAGTTTTAGGAGTACTGCTGCTAGGATTATTGATCCTGCAATTGGAGCTTCAACGTGGGCTTTGGGTAGTCATAGGTGGAGGCCATATAGGGGTATTTTAATTATGAAGGCAATGAATAATGCAACCCATCATATTATATAAGCCACTGAGTCTATTGTGTTAGGGTGGTTGTGTAGTTGTAGTATTTGGAAGGATATGGTGCCGTTGTAGGATTCTGCGGTTAGGAGGGCTACAAGGAGTGGCAGAGACCCGATAAGAGTGTAAAATAGGAAATAGGTTCCGGCGTTTAGCCGTTCTATTTGGTTCCCTCAGCGTGTGATGATTATTAGTGTTGGGAGTAGTGTGGATTCGAATGCGATGAAGAATAGAATTAACTCTGTGGCTGAGAAGGTTAGGATTAGTGAGATTTGTAGTAGGAGGGTGATGAAAATGAAGGTTCGCTTTCGTGGAGTTGGTTCTGTTATCAAGTTATTTTGGCTAGCTATAATTATTATGGGAGTTAATCAGCATGATAGGATTAGGAAGGGGGCTGAGATTTTGTCAACTCCTAGGAAGCAATTGGAGAAGATTGTTAGTTCTGTTGGAGATTTAAATCAGTGTAGGCTAAGTAGAGCAATTCATAGGCTGTGGGCTAGTGCAGTTGATCAAAGTTGTTTTGGTTTACATAGTACGATTGTTGGGAGTAGTAAGGTTATTGGGATAATTATTTTTAGCATTGTAGTAGGTTTAGGTTTTGCAGGTGGCTTGAGCCGTGGGTTCGGGAGGATGCAACTAGTAATGATAGGCCGATGCCAGCTTCGCAAGCCGAGAGGGCTAGTATTAGTATTGGGGTAAGGAAGGATGATGAGATGTTTAGTTCGATTGACCATAGGGATAGGGCCATAAATAGGGATAGTATTATTCCTTCAAGGCAGAGTAGTGTGGGGATTAGGTGGGCTTGGTGTAATAGGAATCCCATAGTGGTGACAATAAATGCACATATGGAGGCAAAATGTAGGGGTATCATTTGATAACCGTGGAATTCAATCACGATCGGCTAAGTCGAAATTAGCTGTCTTACGTTAGACGAGTTATCTACTCTGCTCATTCTAAGCCTCCTTGGACTCATTCGTAGAGGAGGCCTAGTGCTAGTAGTAATATAATGATGAAGGCTCAGATGAGAGTGTAGGTTGGATGTGGGAGTTGGATAGCTCATGGTAAGGGTAAGAGTAATGCGATTTCTAGGTCGAATAAGAGAAATAAGATTGCTACTGAGGAAAAATCGGATTGAGAATAGTGGGCGGGCGGCTTTTAGTGGATCGAAGCCGCATTCGTATGGGGATAGTTTTTCGTTGTCCGGTTTTGTTAGTGTGAATCAATAGTTTAGTGTTGTTAGAATTGTAGGTAGGATTAGGTAAATTATTGCGATTGAAATTATTAGGCCCATGTACTTTTCTTTAGGGTTGAACTAAAACTTAGTGATTGGAAGTCACTTGTACTGTTATACTAGAAGAGTATGAACCTCATCAGTAGATTGATACATATAGGAAAAGCCATACGACATCTACGAAATGTCAGTATCAAGCGGCTGCTTCGAATCCGAAGTGGTGAGTAGAGGTGAAGTGGTACTTAATTTGTCGTAGCAGGCATACGATTAGGAATGTTGATCCGATAATTACATGTAATCCGTGGAAGCCTGTTGCAACGAAGAATGTGGATCCGTATACACCATCAGCGATTGTGAAAGGGGCTTCGTAGTATTCTATAGCTTGTAGCGCTGTGAAGTAGAGTCCTAGTAGAATTGTAAGGGCAAGGGCTTGAATAGTTTGGCTTCGATTTGCTTCTATTAAGCTATGGTGGGCTCAGGTAATTGTAACACCTGAGGCTAATAGGACGGCTGTGTTTAGTAGGGGGACTTCAAATGGGTTTAGGGGTGTGATTCCTGTTGGGGGTCAACATCCTCCTAAGTCTGGTGTGGGGGCCAGGCTTGAGTGGTAGAAGGCTCAGAAAAATCCGATGAAAAAGAAGATTTCTGATGTGATAAACAGGATTATACCGTATCGTAAGCCTTTTTGTACTGGAGGGGTGTGATGTCCTTGGAAAGTTCCTTCTCGTACGACATCTCGTCATCATTGGAATATCGTGAGTAGTATAATTAATAAGCCTAGGGTCATTAGTAATATTGAGTTGTAGTGGAATCATATGGCAAGACCTGAAGTTATAAGTAATGCTGCTGCTGCACCTGTTAGGGGTCATGGGCTTGGGTCTACTATGTGGTAGGCATGTGTTTGGTGGGCCATTAGGTGTTTTCTTGTAGGTAGAGGCATAGAAGTAGGACGAATACGTAGGCTTGAATTATAGCTACTGCTAGTTCTAAGATCATTAATAGGAGGAGGATGATTGCAGTTAAAAGGGATAGGGCTGCTATTATCGGGAGTAGAGCGAGTATTGCGGTGGAGATGAGTTGGATTAGTAAATGGCCGGCTGTTAGGTTAGCAGTTAGCCGTACTCCTAGGGCTAGGGGTCGAATAAGGAGGCTGATTGTTTCAATAACAATGAGGGCTGGGATAAGGGGAGTTGGAGTTCCTTCTGGTAGCAGATGCCCTAGTGATGTTGTAGGTTGGTTTCGAAGTCCTGTAAGTACTGTGGCCAATCATATTGGGACCGCCAGTCCTATGTTCATGGAGAGTTGGGTGGTGGGGGTGAATGTGTACGGTAGTAATCCTAGCAGGTTGGTTAGTAGGAGTATGGTTATTAATGATGTTAGGATGAGGGATCATTTGTGTCCTATTTTATTGACAGGAAGTATAAGTTGCTTTGTGTATGTATTGATTGCTCATGTTTGTAATGCAAAGAGGCGGTTAGTTAGTCAACGGTTGTCTAGGGTCAGGAAGATAATTGATGGTATAAGTAGGGCTAAAATGGTTAGTGGAATTCCTAGGATTTGGGGGCTTATAAATTGGTCGAAGAATGTTAGGTTCATGGCCAGGTTCATGGGTTTGATACAGAGGTCTTGTTGTTTTTGTTGGTTGGGTTGTTTGTAGATAGGTGGGATAAGATTTTTGGTTGGAGAATTAAAATGTACGCAGCTCATGAAAAAGAGAGAATTAAGAGTCATGGGTCTAAGTTTAGTTGGGGCATGTCACTAAGGAGGGTGGAGAGTTCTCTTTTTCTAGCTTAAAAGGCTAGCGCTATCCTATTTAGCTTCTATAGTGGTTAAGCGAATATTAGTGAGGATCAGTTTTCGAAGTGTTTTAGTGGTACGGATTCCACTACAATTGGTATAAAGCTGTGATTGGCCCCGCAGATTTCTGAACATTGTCCATAGAATACTCCTGGGCGTGTTACAATGAAGGTTGATTGGTTTAATCGTCCTGGGACTGCGTCTGCTTTTACGCCTAATGATGGAATTGTTCATGAGTGTAGGACGTCTTCAGCTGAAATTAGTATTCGGATTGGGGATTCTATTGGTATTACCACACGGTGGTCTACTTCTAGAAGTCGGAAGTGCCCGTTTGGAAGGCTTTGAGTTGGGATTATGTAAGAGTCGAATTCAAGGCTTTTGTAGTCAGTATATTCGTATGTTCAGTATCACTGATGTCCTATGGCTTTAATGGTTAAGTGTGGGTTGTTGATTTCGTCTATTAGGTAGAGAACTCGTAGGGACGGTAGTGCAATGGTGATTAAGACGATGGCTGGTAGAATGGTTCAGATTATTTCTACCTCTTGGGCGTTTATGGTGTTGGTATATGTTAGTTTAGTAGTTATTATTAGGGTAATGATATAAAGTACTAGGGTGCTAATTAAAAATACAATTATTAAGGTATGATCGTGAAAGTGGTGGAGTTCTTCTATAATAGGTGATATTGCGTCTTGAAATCCTAGTTGAAGTGGGTGTGCCATTAAGTCGTAAAGGGTTTGAACCTATAATTTAGTCTTGACAAGGCTAGGTAATATGTTTTACTAACGTCTTAAGAAGGAAGCATAAGGGTTGTGTGATTGGCTTGAAACTAGTTTGAGGGGGTTCGATTCCCTCCCTTCTTGGGTTTGTACGTGAGCTGGTTCTTCGTAGGTGTGGTATGGGGGCGGGCAGCTGTGTACTCACTCTACATTCGTAGTTGTGAGTTCAATTGTTATTACTTTTCATTTTGAGGAGAATGCTTCTCAAATAATGAATATTATTATGATCACTGCTATTAGGGAGATTAGAGATCCGATGGATGAAATGGAGTTTCATAGTGTGTATGCGTCTGGGTAATCAGAATAACGTCGCGGCATTCCAGCTAAGCCTAGGAAGTGTTGAGGGAAAAAGGTGATATTAACACCTGCGAATATTACTCCGAAATGAATTTTAGTTCAAGTTTGATGCAGGGAGTATCCGGTGAAGAGTGGGAATCAGTGGGTGAATCCTGCTATGATGGCAAATACGGCTCCTATGGAGAGAACATAGTGGAAGTGTGCCACTACGTAGTAGGTGTCGTGTAATACAATGTCTAGGGATGAGTTGGCTAGGACGATGCCTGTGAGGCCCCCGATTGTGAATAGGCAGATGAAGCCGAATGCTCATAATATAGCAGCGTCTCATTTAATTATTCCTCCGTGCAGAGTTGCAAGTCAGCTGAATACTTTTACTCCTGTGGGGATAGCAAAGATTATTGTTGCAGATGTAAAGTAGTCTCGAGTGTCTACGTCCATTCCGACGGTAAATATGTGGTGAGCTCATACGATGAAGCCTAAGAATCCGATGGATATTATTGCTCAGACTATTCCTATATATCCTAATAGTTCTTTTTTACCAGAATAATAGGTAACAACATGTGAGATTATTCCAAATCCGGGCAGGATTAGGATGTATACTTCTGGGTGGCCAAAGAATCAGAATAAATGCTGGTATAGAATTGGGTCTCCTCCGCCTGAAGGGTCAAAGAAGGTTGTATTTAGATTTCGATCTGTAAGTAGTATAGTGATTCCTGCAGCAAGTACTGGGAGTGAAAGTAGTAGTAGGACGGCTGTAATAAGCACAGATCACACAAATAAAGGTGTTTGGTATTGGGTTATGGCTGGGGATTTTATGTTGATTGCTGTAGTGATAAAGTTGATGGCTCCTAGGATTGAGGACACTCCGGCTAGGTGGAGGGAGAAAATAGTTAGGTCCACGGAGGCACCGGCATGGGCCAAGTTTCCAGCTAAAGGTGGGTATACAGTTCATCCTGTACCGGCGCCAGATTCAACTCCGGATGAGGCTAGTAGTAGAAGTAGGGATGGCGGTAGAAGTCAGAAACTTATGTTGTTTATACGGGGGAATGCTATGTCCGGGGCTCCGATTATTAGGGGGACAAGTCAGTTTCCGAAGCCGCCAATTATGATTGGTATTACCATAAAGAAAATTATGACGAAGGCATGGGCTGTAACAATAACATTGTAGATTTGGTCGTCTCCCAGGAGGGTGCCTGGTTGGCTTAATTCTGCGCGAATTAATAGGCTTAATGCTGTGCCTACTATTCCTGCTCAGGCCCCGAAAATCAAGTATAGGGTGCCGATGTCTTTATGATTTGTAGAGAAAAATCAGCGGGTAAAAAACACAGGTAAGGTGGCCGAGTGTTTAGGCGTTGGGCTGTAGACTCTTTTACAGGGGTTTAATTCCTCTTCTTATCAGACTCTGTGGTGAAATTCATGTCAAATTGCAAGTTTGGAGATATACCTTTGTTGGTGTCGGGGTTTTCCCGCTTTTAAGAGAGCGGGAATAGACAGAAGTCCGCTGGATTGGGTGTTTAGCTGTTAACTGAATTGTTGCGGGATCGAGGCCCGTTTGTCTAGGGAGGCCTTAGCTTAATTAAAGTATTTGAGTTGCGTTCACAGGATATAAGGTAAAATCTTATAGGTCTTGTCAGAAACTAAGAGGATTTATCTCTTGTTTGGAGCTTTGAAGGCTCCTGGTTTAGGGTCAAATCCTAAGTTTCTAGATAAGGGCTAATAAGGTTGGTGTGGTGGGGAGTAGGGTGGTAGATATTATTGTTATTGTGGCTAGGTAATGTTTTTGGTTGGGTTTGTGTCGTCATTGTTGTGAGTAATTGATGGAATTTGGGGGCAGTGTGATGGTTGTTTGGTATGAGGTTCGTAGGTAGAAGAATAGACTGAGTATTGATATGATAACTATTATAGTAGTAGTGAGAGATATGTGTTGTTTAGAGAGTTCTTGGATAATTAGTCATTTTGGTATGAATCCTGTTAGTGGTGGTAGGCCAGCTAGTGACATAAGGGTGAGTATTATTGCGACGTTTAGTATTGGGAGTTTTGTTCATGACGTTATTATTATAGAGATTTTGTTTGTTTCTAGGGTTTTAAGTATTATGAATATTGTAGAGGTTATAATGACGTATGTAAAGAATGTAATTATTATAAGTTTGGGGGAGAGGGTAAGGATTGTAATTATTCATCCTAGGTGGGCGATGGAGGAGAATGCCATGATTTTTCGTAATTGGGTCTGATTTAGTCCGCCCCACCCTCCGATGATGATTGATGTTAATCCTAGTAGTACTGTTAGGGGGGTGTTTAGAGATTGGACTGTTATTGTTAGTAAGGATAGTGGGGCTAGTTTTTGTCAGGTGGTTAAGATTATGGCTGTTATTATGGTGGTTCCTTGTAGCACTTCTGGTAGTCAGAAGTGAAATGGGGCTGCTCCTAGTTTAATAGTTAAGGCTAGGGTGAGGAGGCAGCATGATGGTTCTAGTGATATATGTGTAATGTCTCATTGGCCCGTTTTTCATGCGTTGGCGGTGCTGGAAGCTAAAATTAGTGTTGAAGCGGCTGCTTGGGTTAGGAAGTATTTAGTGGCTGCTTCGATTGCTCGGGGATGATGTTGTTTGGCGATGAGTGGGATCATGGCTAGAGTACTGATTTCTAGTCCAATTCATGCCATGATTCAGTGGTTGCTAGATACTGTAAGTAGTGGGCCTATAATGAGGCTTGTGATGATGATTATGCTTGCATATGGGCTCATTAGTACAGGAGGGATTTAAACCAACATTTTTGGGGTATGGGCCCAAGAGCTTAATTAGCTGACTATACTAGAATGTAGTATAATGGAAGTATGGGGAGTTTTGATTTCCCTGGTGTAGGTTCAAGTCCTATTTTTCTAAGGAGACGAGAGGATTATTTACCTCTGTAGTTCACCCTATCAAGGTGATCCTTTAATTCAGGCACGTATCCTATGGTATTGGTGGGATACCAGATAGGGTGATAGGTATTGATAGGTGTCAGGAACATAGTGCTAAGGTGATTGGGAGGAAGGTTTTTCATAGGAGGTGTATTAGTTGGTCGTATCGAAATCGTGGGTAGGAGGTTCGGATTCATAGGAATCCTGCTGATAGTAGTATTGCTTTTGATATTAATGATAGGGTGAATAGTTCTGGAGTGTTGGTATGGGTGGGGCTTAGAAATAGAATAGTGGTGAGGGTGTTTATTATTAGGATGTTTGAGTATTCTGCTAGGAAGAATAGGGCAAATGGGCTGGCAGAGTATTCGACGTTAAATCCTGATACAAGCTCGGATTCACCTTCGGTTAGGTCGAATGGTGCTCGATTAGTTTCAGCTAGTGTGGAAATATATCATATGATTATTAAGGGTCAAGAAGAAAATATTAGGTACATTGGTTCTTGTGTTGTGATGAATGTTTGTATATTGTACCCTCCTGAGAAGAAGGTCATGGAAAGTAGGATGATTCCTAGGGTTACTTCGTAGGAGATGGTTTGAGCTACTGCTCGCAGGGCTCCTATTAGGGCGTATTTTGATTTGAAGGCTCATCCTGATCATAGAATTGAGTAGGCCATAAAGCTGGAGATGGATACTAGAAATAGAAGGCCTAGGTTTAGGTTGGTTAGTGGAAAGGGTATGGGGAGTGGGAGTCAAACTGATAGGGCCAGTGTCAGGGCTATGATTGGTGAGATAGTGAATAGTGCAGTTGATGAGTTTAGTGGGAAAATTGGTTCTTTAATGAATAGTTTTGCTCCGTCTGCTAGGGGTTGTAGTAGTCCTTCTGGCCCGACGGTATTAGGGCCTTTTCGGTGTTGTATGTAACCTAGTACTTTGCGTTCAGTTAGGGTGAGAAAGGCTACAGCGATTAGGATTGAAACTATGTAGGTTAGTGGGGATATTAGGTCGGTCAGTAGGGTTTTCATGATTGGGAAGGGGAGTTGAACCCCTGAGTAAAGGGTTTAGGTCTTTTGCATTTATGCCTGGCTCTGCCATCCCAATTGGGCCCTTTTTTAGGGCTGTGATTTTTCTGTCTTGTTATTAGTTGAGTTGTTTGCACTAATGCAGGATAAGGCTTGATGTTGGCATAGGCCTTGTCTTTTCGGTCCTTTCGTACTGGAAAAGGCTTTGATTATAGATAGAAACCGACCTGGATTGCTCCGGTCTGAACTCAGATCACGTAGGACTGTTAATCGTTGAACAAACGAACCCTTGATAGCGGCTGCACCATCAGGATGTCCTGATCCAACATCGAGGTCGTAAACCCCATCGTCGATATGGACTACTAGGATGGGATTGCGCTGTTATCCCTGGGGTAGCTTGGTTCGTTGATCAAGTATATTGGATCATTTTGCCGCAGGCACTTTGGGTTGTAGGTCTAGGTTTAGATATAGTTCTTTTTTCGGAGGTTTTGTTTTGTTCCGAGGTCGCCCCAACCGAAAAATATAAGTCAGATGCTGATAGATGTGGACCCGTGGGTGGGTGTTTTTTGTGATAGTTGACTTGTATTTGAAGTTCCACAGGGTCTTCTCGTCTTATGATTTTATCCTTGCTTTTGCACAGGGAGATCAATTTCACTGATTATTTGTAAGAGACAGGTAGAACCTCGTTTGGCCATTCATTCCAGTCTTTATTTAAAAGACAAGTGATTATGCTACCTTTGCACGGTTAGGATACCGCGGCCGTTTAACAGTGTCACTGGGCAGGCATTACCTCTAATACTTGTGTGTTGCTAGGGGCTATGTTTTTGGTAAACAGTCGGGCTCGTTTATTTGCCTAGTTCCTTTTACAAATTTTAATCTTTCTTTTATGCGCACCTGTGTTGGGTTAACAGTTGGGTCTATAGGATGTTTTAAGTGTTGTTGTTTTTATAGTGTTGGTTGTTAATAATCAGTGGAGTATCCGTTATGATTTAGGCTAGCGCGTTAGAGAAGTTTTGTCTTCTTGTTACTCATTTTAGCATTAGTTCTTCTATTTGGGTAGAATAGCTCAGTATTGTTTGGGGTGAAAATTCATGTTATTATTTAGTTGCAGGGAGCTTTGACGCTTTCTTCGGTGGTGGCTGCTTTAAAGCCTACGGTAGTTGTGTTTTAGTGTTTTGTCCTCCATTGTAGGTTGTATCCTTTTTCAATTGGGCTGTACCTCAATTGAATAGATCTTAAACTTTTCTTTTCACTTTAAGTTGTTTTTAGAAGGTTTAAGGTTGAACTTATATTCTTTTATTGAGCAACCAGCTATCACCAAATTCGTTGGGCTTTTCACCTCTACTTAGAGGTCTCCCCACTCTTTTGCCACAGAGATGGGTTTTGGCCTTGGTAGGTGGCCGCCTTTAAGTAGCTCATTTGGTTTCGGGGGACCAGACTTCAGGGCTCTTTGCTTGGGTGTGCTGGCTAAATCATGATGCAAAAGGTATAAGGGTTAATCTTTGCTTTTTGTGGCCTAGAGAGAGTATTTCATTGTTTTTCATCTTTCCCTTGCGGTACTGCTTCTATTGCTCTAACTTTCTTTTCTATCACCTATACTAAGATCGTGGAGAATGTTTTAGTTGTTTTGGTTGGATGATTTTGTTTAGTTTGAGTTTGTTGTTTTTGGTTAGGCTAGATTGTTGCTCAAAATAGTCCTGTTTTAATGGACGTCTTTCAGGTGTAAGCTGAATGCTTTTAGTAAGCTATATTTTGAATGTTCCAAGTGCACCTTCCGGTGCACTTACCTTGTTACGACTTACCTCCTCTATTTGTTCGTTGTGGTTTATTTAATGGTTATTGGATATTTGAGGAGGGTGACGGGCGGTGTGTGCGCACCTCAGGACCGGCTTAAATTAGGCGTTCTGATCCAGGTTTACTGCTAAATCCTACTTGTAGGACTAGTTTCATAGTTTCCTTCCGTAAATTGATTTCTAGTGTAGAAAATGTAGCCCATTTCTTCCATCTCAGTTAGCTACACCTTGACCTGACTTATTAACTGTTTTTAGTTGTCTTGCTTACTTTTAAATCCCTCATGGGGTAAGCTGGTGACGGTGGTATATAGGCGGAATTGGCAAGAGATGGTGAGGTGTATCGTGGATTATCGATTATAGAACAGGCTCCTCTAGGGGGGTTTGAGGTACCGCCAAGTCCTTTGAGTTTTAAGCATTTTGCTCGTAGTTCTCTGGCGGATATTCTTGTATGTTGAATATCTAAGTTTAGGGCTAAGCATAGTGGGGTATCTAATCCCAGTTTGTGTCTTAGCGATCGTGAGTTCAAATAATTCTGTCACATTAAGGTTACTTTCGTAGTGGGGTGATGTATACTTTTACGTATGACAGTTAGGTGGGGGGCCGCCTTAATTTTTTGGATTGTATTTTAGTCACATTTTACGCCGATTTTCTGTTAGCTTGAGTTTCTTGTATAACCGCGGTGGCTGGCACAAGGTTGACCAACTCTGTTTGCTGTGACTAAGTCGAACTTGCGTTCATTGCTTAATTTTTGTCACTGCTGAAGTACCCTTGGGGGTGTGGCAAAGCTAGGTGTTGTGGGCTGTCATGGCGTGCCTGATACCAGCTCCTTTTGTCGGAGGTGACTGTTAGGGCATTCTCACTGGTGTGTTGATACTTGCATGTGTAAGTTTAGCAAAAAATAACAGTAAGGCTAGGACCAAATCTTTGTGTTTTTGGGATGTGTTGTTCATCCATCTTGGCAACTTCAGTGCCATGCCTTGAGATAAGCTACAATAAC